AATAAAGTGCCTGAGTTAAAGGGCTATTTTGATAGAATAGATCACGCATTAGAAAATGCCTTTATTATGTTTGATGGAGTCAAACCATCCCCGAAGATATCAAAAACCTGCGTACATCGTATACTTAAACATAAAAAAGGTAAGCTAATTAAGCTAATGGGCTCATACCCCTTATATGAAGGTTATAACCCTTCTCTTTTTAATAATCAACCTACATAAAGCCCTATTTTCCTTAACCCTAATGGCCGGAACACTAATTACTATCTCATCCAACTCCTGACTTGGAATGTGAATAGGATTAGAAATTAACCTTCTATCTATTATCCCGCTTATAACAGATAGGAATAATCCCCGGGCATCAGAATCCTCCTTAAAGTACTTCATTACTCAAGCATTGGCTTCCATTATTGTTTTAACCTCAATTATAATGATAAATACACAAACCTGAATGAATAACAACCTAGCCTCTATTGATACCCCTGACATATTAATAGTGACTAGGCTTTTATTAAAAACAGGAGCCGCCCCTTTTCATTTCTGATTTCCAGAAGTTGTTGAAGGAAGAACATGGATTAATGCCTTAATTTTACTAACTTGGCAGAAAATCGCCCCAATGATAATACTCATATACAATAAACTCCCTATTCTTATAGCTATAGCTATTATAGCATCAATTACTGTCGGAAGTATTATGGGACTAAACCAAACAAGATTGCGGAAAATTCTTTCATTTTCCTCAATTAACCACATCGGCTGAATACTTGCGATTGTCCTTTTTGCAGAGAAAATCTGAATCCTATATTTCACAACCTATTTAGCCATGAACTCAATACTAATTTGGCTATTCAGATTACTGAAAACATCTCACCTAAACCAGTTATTGACCAATATTCAAACCAACCCGAGCCTAAAGGCTTTTTTCATAATAAATTTCCTGTCATTAGGAGGAACCCCGCCCTTTGTGGGATTTTTACCTAAATGATTAACCATCCAGTCATTAGTAGCAAATCAAATATACATAATGAGATTTTTACTAATCATCGCAGCGCTCATCACTCTTTACTACTATTTACGAATCGCTTTATCAACAATGATTTTTAGCGCCCCTTTAACGTCAATGATTAACAAAATAAGCAATCTCAAAAAGAAAAACCTAATCATAATGAACAGATTCATTCTAACAAGGCTAATTCTATACATTGCGACTTTCAGTATAATTTAAACTTAAAGGATTTAAGTTAAATTAAACTAACAGCCTTCAAAGCTGTAAATGAGAAGCACCCCCCCTTTTTAAGCCTTAGGAAACCCTACTTTAAATTTGCAATTTAACGTCATTTATTGACTATAAGACCTGTTAAAAGAGATTTTCATCCCGTGAATAGATTTACAATCTATCGCCTAGCTCAGCCATTTTAACGAACAAATGGCTATTTTCTACTAATCATAAGGATATCGGAACATTGTATTTTATTTTTGGAGCTTGATCAGGTATAGTAGGAACAGCATTAAGATTATTGATTCGTGCAGAATTAGGGAACCCTGGCGCCTTAATTGGAAACGATCAAATCTACAATGTAATTGTTACTGCTCATGCCTTCGTTATGATTTTTTTCATAGTTATGCCCATTATAATAGGAGGTTTTGGGAATTGGCTAGTGCCTTTAATATTAGGGGCTCCTGACATAGCCTTCCCTCGAATAAATAACATAAGATTCTGATTACTCCCTCCTTCTTTAACATTGCTCCTAATAAGTAGGCTCGTAGAAAGAGGTGCAGGAACTGGTTGAACAGTATATCCTCCATTGGCTGCAAACATTGCCCATAGAGGAGCTTCAGTTGATCTGGCAATTTTTAGATTACACCTAGCAGGAATTTCCTCTATCTTAGGGGCTATTAATTTCATTACTACAGTCATTAACATACGAGCTTGTGGAATATCTTTAGATCGAATACCATTATTTGTTTGATCTGTAGCAATTACTGCTTTGTTGCTTCTTTTATCTTTACCCGTACTAGCAGGAGCAATCACCATACTATTGACCGATCGTAACTTAAATACTTCCTTCTTTGACCCAGCAGGAGGGGGAGATCCGATTTTATATCAACATTTATTTTGATTTTTTGGACACCCTGAAGTGTATATTCTAATTCTACCTGGATTTGGGATAATTTCCCACATTATTAGGCAAGAAAGAGGGAAAAAGGAAACCTTTGGGACATTAGGAATAATCTACGCAATATTAGCTATTGGCTTATTAGGGTTTATTGTATGAGCCCATCATATATTCACTGTAGGAATAGATGTTGATACTCGGGCCTACTTCACTTCGGCAACAATAATTATCGCTGTTCCTACAGGAATTAAAATTTTTAGATGGCTAGCAACTTTACACGGCACCCAAATAAATTGATCCCCCTCTATACTTTGAGCTTTAGGGTTTGTTTTCCTATTCACCATGGGAGGATTAACAGGGGTAATTTTAGCAAACTCCTCAATTGATATTATCTTACACGACACATACTACGTAGTAGCTCATTTTCACTATGTTCTTTCAATAGGAGCAGTATTTGCAATTATAGGGGGCTTTATCCAATGATACCCATTATTCACAGGATTAACCTTAAATGAGAAATGACTTAAAATTCAATTTACCACTATATTTATTGGGGTAAACTTGACCTTTTTCCCTCAACATTTTTTAGGTCTTAGAGGAATACCCCGACGATACTCAGATTACCCTGATGCCTACCTCAGATGAAACATTGTATCATCAGTTGGATCTTTAATCTCCTTCTTAGGTACAATATTCTTAATTTTTATTATTTGAGAAAGGCTAGTAACAAAGCGAAAAAGGCTTTTCATATTAAATATATCAACTTCTATTGAATGATTACAAACCACCCCACCAGCTGAGCACAGTTACTCTGAATTACCTCTTTTAACTAATTTCTAATATGGCAGATTAGTGCAATGGACTTAAACCCCATAAATAAAGTTCAACCTTTTTTTAGAAATAGCAACATGAAACCCTACTTTAACTTTAGATAGAGCCTCCCCTTTAATAGAGCAATTGATTTTTTTCCATGATCATGCCCTCTCAATTTTAGTAATGATCACTATTTTAGTAGGATATTTATTAATAGAGTTATTCTTTAATAAACAAGTAAACCGTTACTTATTAGAAGGGCAAACTATTGAACTAATTTGAACAATTTTACCCGCAGTAACTCTAATTTTTATTGCCCTACCCTCCCTTCAGCTATTATACTTAATTGATGAAATTAAAAATCCTTTAATTTCTATTAAATCAATTGGCCACCAATGATACTGGTCATATGAATACTCTGATTTTAAAAATCTAGAATTTGATTCATACATAATTCCTCCTCAACAAATAGAAAACTATTACTTTCGTCTCTTAGACGTGGATAATCGGGTTGTCTTGCCTTATAATACCCAAATCCGGATATTAGTAACAGCAGCAGACGTAATTCATTCATGAACTATCCCATCCTTAGGAGTTAAAATTGACGCTACCCCAGGCCGACTAAATCAAATTAGATTTTTGATTAACCGAGCGGGAATTTTCTTTGGCCAATGCTCAGAAATCTGTGGAGCTAACCATAGATTTATACCTATTGTATTAGAGAGAGTATCCCCTAAGACATTCATCTTATGAATTGAAAACTCATTATTAGATGGCTGAAGGCAAGCACTGGTCTCTTAAACCATTTAATAGTAAATTAGCAATTACTTCTAATAAAAATTTAGTTAAAAAATAACATTAGCTTGTCAAGCTAAAATTATCTTAGGATAATTTTTAATTCCGCAAATAGCTCCTTTAAGATGACTATTGTTATTTAGAATTTTTTCACTAACCTTTATTATCTTTGTAATAATTAACTATTATAGAATTATCTATACCACCCCAAAAAATTCTTTAAAAGGAAAAGTTTCAAATAAAATTAACTGAAAATGATAACAAACTTATTCTCATCATTTGACCCCTCAACTAGTTTAAATATATCATTAAACTGATTAAGAACCTTTTTAGGGATTATTATTATCCCAACCATATTTTGAGTAATCCCTTCTCGATTAACATTAACTTGAAATAAGCTAATTAATACTCTTCACAACGAATTTAAAATTTTAACAAAAACGCCTAAAATAAAGGGTAGAACACTAATTTTTATTAGGTTATTTTCAATAATTATATATAATAATTGCTTAGGGTTATTCCCTTATATTTTCACAAGAACAAGGCACTTATGTTTAAATTTAACTCTTGCCCTTCCTTTGTGGTTAAGCTTCATAATTTTTGGTTGATTTAATAACACAACCCATATATTAGCTCACTTAGTCCCACAAGGAACACCTCCAGTACTAATACCTTTTATAGTATGTATTGAAACAATTAGAAACATAATTCGCCCAGGAACATTAGCTGTACGTTTAACAGCCAATATAATTGCAGGGCATTTACTAATAACCTTACTCGGAAATACAGGAAGAACATTATCTGTTAGAATATTAAACTTATTAATTATTAGTCAACTAGCTTTATTAGTCTTAGAATCAGCTGTTTCAATTATCCAGTCTTACGTATTTGCTGTTCTAGCTACACTTTATTCGAGAGAAGTTAATTAATGTCTTTACATAAAAACCACCCCTTTCATTTAGTTGATGTAAGCCCTTGGCCATTATATGGAGCATTAGGAGCTATGACTATAATAGCAGGACTAATTAAATGATTCCACCTTAAACAAAACAACTTATTATTAATCGGCCTAATTATCACTCTAATAATTATATATCAATGATGGCGAGATATCACTCGGGAAGGAACCTTCCAAGGACTTCATACTTTAAAAGTAACTTTAGGCTTGCGATGGGGAATAATCTTATTTATCACATCAGAAGTATTTTTCTTCATTTCATTTTTCTGGGGATTTTTCCATAGAAGATTAAGACCCTCGGTCGAAATTGGAATAGTATGGCCACCAAAGGGAATCAACCCGTTTAATCCTGTCCAAATTCCTTTATTAAATACTCTTATTCTTTTAAGTTCAGGAATCACTGTAACATGAGCACACCATGCTTTAATAGAAAACAATTACACACAAACTACTCAAGGACTTGGACTAACAATTTTGTTAGGATTTTATTTTACTATGCTTCAAGGATATGAGTATATTAAAGCCCCTTTTACTATTGCTGACGCAGTATACGGATCATCTTTTTTTATAGCAACAGGATTCCATGGATTACATGTTATTATTGGGACATTATTTTTAAGAGTATGTTTAGCCCGTCATGTTGATAATCATTTCTCACAATCCCACCATTTTGGGTTCGAGGCAGCAGCATGATACTGACATTTTGTCGATGTTGTTTGGTTATTCCTTTATATTTCAATTTACTGATGAGGTAGGTATTTATATAGTATAATAATTATATTTGACTTCCAATCAAAAGATCTACACGTAGTATAAATAATATTAATAATTTTTAGTACTATATTATTATTAATAATATTAAGAACAATAGTAATATTATTAACATCTATACTTTCAAAAAAGACTTTCTCAGACCGAGAAAAAAACTCTCCTTTTGAATGTGGATTTGACCCAACATCTTCCGCCCGTATTCCTTTCTCACTACAATTTTTTCTAATCGCAATTATTTTCTTAATTTTTGATATCGAAATCACCTTGATCCTCCCTATTGTTTTGATTCTAAAAAAATCCCACTCAACACAAATCCTACTAATAACAATTAGATTTATTATCATCCTACTAGGGGGATTATACTTAGAATGAAATCAAGGAGCTCTAGAATGATCTAAATAGGATAATAGTTATTAATAACATTTAATTTGCACTTAGAAAGTACTGAAATCAGTTTATCTTAAATAAGAAGCAAATAATTTTGTAATTAGTTTCGACCTAATTTTTGATGTTAAATCATCCTTATTTTTAATTGAAACCAAAAAGAGGTATATCACTGTTAATGATATAAATGAGATCACACTCCAATTAAAGAAATAAGTGATACAAAAAGGGGCTTCTAACCTTATTTTTTAGCAGTGAAACTCTGTTATTATTTTTGTTTTCATAGTTTAACAAAAACCTTGTATTTTCATTACAAAAATGGAGAATTCCTGAAAATTATTTAAAGACAATAATCACCCCAACATCTTCAGTGTTGTGCTCTAATTTAAGCTATTTAAATATAAAATTAACAAAATAAACGTTACCCAGATAATAAAAATTAATAAATAAATTTTTAAATTATTAGAAAACAACCTAGTTAAAAACTTAGAAGAATTCATCAAATAATAATAAATATTCTGACTTCCAAAATACTCTAGTCAACCTTGATCCATTAGTTTATAATAATTATCCCCTGTTCTTAGAACAGGCTTATTGACCCCAACTGTAGATAAAAATGGTATATTCCATATAAGCCTAATAAAAGTAGATCTAATAATTCTATTTAGCCTAAATAAATTTGAATTAATACTTACTAAAGACAATTGGTAACCCAATCACCTCCCTAACAAAATTACTAATAATGTTATCATTTTCATGGTTAAAGTTAAGCAAATAAAATAAGGAAAAGGTAAAATTAACCAACTAAGAACACTTCCTCCTACAACCACCAAACCAATTAGACCTAATATCCCTCTAAGCATAGTGCGGCTCTCATTATTAAGCCTATTTATTGAAAAAAAATTGAAATCCCCAATCATTCTGTAATAAAATAAACGAAACCTATATCTAACAGTTAGTCCAGTAGATACAAAATAAATAACATAAATAAAGATACTTAAATTCCTTATAGAAACACCCTCTAAAATAATATCCTTAGAGTAAAACCCTGCTAGAAAAGGCAAGCCACATAAAGAAAGATTAGAGATATTAAAAAATCTGCAAGTTAAAGGTATTGAAATGAAAATAGCTCCTATATAACGAATATCTTGACAATTAAGAAGATTGTGAATAAATCTTCCCGCACATATAAAAAGTAATGCCTTAAACAAAGCATGACTCAAAAGATGAAAAAACCCTAAAATAGGCTCCCCCAATGAAATTACTCTTATTATTAAACCTAATTGACTAAGAGTAGATAAGGCAATAATCTTCTTTAAATCTATTTCATAATTGGCACCTAACCCTGATATAAACATTGTTAATACCGAAATAATTAACAACAGTGTTAGTAAAGAAGAACCTAAACAATTAAAAAACCGAATCACTAAATAAACCCCAGCAGTCACTAAAGTAGAGGAATGAACTAAAGAAGAAACAGGCGTTGGGGCAGCCATAGCCGCAGGTAGCCAAGAAGAAAAAGGGATTTGGGCACTCTTAGTCAAAGCGGCTAATACAACTAAATAAGAAATAACCTGCATAATAAAATCACCCTTTATACAATCTAAATAATAAATAAAACTTCACCTTCCATAATTAGCTATTCAAGCAATTGTTATCAAAATTGCTACATCCCCAATTCGATTAGAAAGAGCAGTTAATATTCCAGCATTTGCTGATTTTACATTTTGATAATAAATCACTAAACAGTAAGAAACTAACCCTAATCCATCCCAACCTAATAAAATACTAATTATATTAGGCCTAACAATTAACAATATTATAGATAAAACAAATAAACATACCAAAATAATAAAACGATTTAGAGTTAAATCACCATATATATAATCTTCACTATAATAAATCACTATAGAAGAAATAAAAAAAACGAAACTTATAAACAATAAAGATATCCAATCAAATAAAAACCTTATAATAATCATTCTAGAATTGATCCTTAAAACCTCAAACTCAATAAAATAAACTAAATCATTAGTCAAAAAATATAAACCAAACATAAATAAAATCAAACTAACAATAAAAAATATAAAACTATAAATTAAACAAATTCTTAATATTATTTAAGATGATAATCACTTCACTGATTCCACAAATCAGTATTTTAAATAAACTACTTAAATAAATAAAAAGACTAAGAAAATCACCCTTTAAAATCAACAAATTTAAAGGAACTCAATGAAGCCTTAATAATAAAAATTCACGAACTTGCCCTTGAGAAAAGCTTATTAAACCTGATCTAAACATTCCATGTTGGGAATAAGAAAACAAATAAAGAGAATAACAACATCTAAAAAAAGATATAAAAGCAAGAAAAACTATACAGTAAGTTCTTCATCCTACTAATCTATTAATCAATATAATTTCCCCTAATAAATTTAATGAAGGTGGAGCAGCTATATTACAGGCTCTCATAAGAAATCACCATAAACTTATACTGGGTATAATACTCAATAACCCTTTAATAATAAATAAGCTACGACTTGATACTCGCTCATAAATAATATTAGCAAGGCAAAAAAGAGCAGACGATCTAAGGCCATGAGCAATTATTATTACTAAGGCCCCACTGTACCCATAGTAAGTTATTCTTATTAAACCCCCTAAAACTAACCCTATATGAGCAACAGAAGAATAAGCAATTAAAGACTTAATATCCACTTGTCGTAAACATATTAATGATACAAGAACACCCCCTACTAAACTAATAACAACAAATAAATAATTAAAAAAATTAATAAACCCTGAAAAAAGAAATAAAAGACGTATTAAACCATAACCCCCTAGTTTAAGTATAACCCCCGCTAAAATCATCGACCCCGAAACTGGAGCTTCTACGTGAGCCTTAGGTAATCATAAATGAACAAAATATATAGGTATTTTAATAAAGAACACTAAATTCAAACAAATAAACAAATAAGCACTACCCCTACTAAGATTAATAAATGAAAACTCAAGACTTATGTTAACATAATATAAGTAAAAAACAGAAATCATTATAGGAAGAGAAGCCAATAAAGTATAAAACAGTAAGTAAATACCCGCCTGAAGACGTTCAGGCTGGTACCCCCAACCTAAAACTAACATTAAAGTAGGAATTAACCTAATCTCAAAAAATAAATAAAAAATAAACAAATTTAAAGAAGAAAAGGTAATGATTAAAGAAAGCAATAAAACTAAAACAGTAAATATATAAATATTGTAATAAAAATTTTGCTTAAAAATCTTTGAACTCGCCAAAACTATTAAAGAACAAATTCACATTCTAAGCAAAATTATTAAATAAGATAATAAATCAACCCCTAAAAAATAAGAAACATTAATAAAATTATAATCATAAGCAAAAGTTATTAAAAAAGAAAAAACCAGAAAAAAAAAGAATAACTGATTCTTTCAGTAATTCTTACTTAATAAAGATAAAGGAATCATAAATAATAAAAAAAAAACAAACTTTATCATAAAATATTAAAACTTTGGAAATAATCATTTCTATGAGTGCGAATTAAAGAGACTAAAATAGAAAGGCCTAAAGCCCCTTCACAAACTCTTATCGTGAGAAAAACTATTGAAAAGAAAACTTCCTTCATATAAAATCTTAATACAACTAACAGAAAATAGTACAAAGACAAGACCATAAATTCTAAACTCAACAATATTAGTAAAAAATGCTTACGTTTAGAGCAAAAAACCAAAGCTCCAATTAAAATTATAAATAAACTATACATACAAACATAAGACATAAGCTTTAATAATTTAATAAAAAATATTGGTCTTGTAAACCAAAAATAAGACATCTTTTAAAGCTCAGAAAAAAAGAAAACCTCCTATCATTAATCTCCAAAATTAATATTTTAATTAAACTATTTTCTGAATAACCTTAATTATATCAATAATAATTACATCAACTATTTCATTCATAATAATAACTCACCCTATGTCAATAGGATTCAACCTATTAATTCAAGCAATATTAATCTCAGCTTTAACAGGTATATTTCAACTAAATTTTTGGTACTCATACATTCTGTTCCTAGTTATAGTAGGAGGAATATTAGTTCTTTTTATCTATATGACTAGAACTGCATACAACGAAAAATTTCATTTTTCAATAGTAACAACTATAGTCTTAATATTCCTTATAATTATTTCATTAATCTTAATTAGTAAAATATCTATTACAATTAATGAAATAATTAATAGGCAAAGGTTAACAACCTATACGTGACAGTTATCTTTAACTAAGTTTTTTTCATTACCTCAAAACATTTTAACATTATTCATAATAATATATCTATTTCTAGCATTACTAGCAGTAGTAAAAATCACTAAAACTGAAGAAGGAGCCCTTAAATCAAATTAATGTTTAAACCTATCCGAAAAACTCACCCCCTTTTTAAAATTATTAATCACTCATTGATTGATCTCCCTAGACCCTCAAACATTTCAGCTTGATGGAATTTTGGGTCATTATTAGGTTTATGTTTATCAATCCAAATCTTGACTGGGTTGTTTTTAGCTATACATTACACAGCAAGAATCGACCTAGCATTCAACAGAATTATTCATATTTGCCGAGACGTAAACTATGGATGGACTTTACGAACTTTACATGCCAATGGAGCATCTTTCTTCTTTATTTGTTTATACCTCCACGTAGGACGTGGTATATATTATGGGTCTTATAACCTTCACATAACCTGGTCGATTGGTGTAATTATCCTTTTTATAGTTATAGCAACTGCATTCTTAGGGTATGTCTTACCTTGAGGACAAATATCGTTTTGAGGAGCAACAGTAATTACTAATCTACTATCTGCAATTCCTTACTTAGGAACCGAAATTGTCCAATGATTGTGAGGAGGTTTTGCAGTAGATAATGCCACTTTAACACGATTCTTCACTTTACATTTTATCCTACCATTCATTGTTTTAGCTTTAGTAATCATTCATTTATTATTCCTTCACCAGACAGGATCAAACAATCCAATAGGTTTTAATAGAAACATAGACAAAATTCCTTTTCATCCTTATTTTACCTTCAAGGACTTAGCTGGTTTTATTGTGATAAGAGCAATATTAACATTTCTAACATTATGAAACCCTTATATATTAGGAGACCCAGAAAACTTTACACCAGCCAACCCTTTAGTAACACCTGTCCATATCCAACCAGAATGGTATTTCTTATTTGCTTACGCAATCCTTCGCTCTATCCCTAACAAATTAGGAGGAGTAATTGCTTTAGTTATATCAATCGCAATTTTAATAATTCTACCATTCACTAACAAAAAAATAATCCAATCAAATCAATTTTACCCTATAAACAAAATTCTGTTTTGAACCTTTCTGTCCAATACTATTCTCTTAACTTGAATTGGAGCACGCCCTGTCGAAGACCCTTATATCCTCGTAGGACAAATTCTAACAGTAACATATTTTACATATTTTTTAATCAATCCTTTAACAGCTAAAATATGAGATTACATTATCTTCAATAATAATTAATTAATGAACTTGAATAAGTATGTATTTTGAAAATACAATAAAGAAGCAAAATCTTCTATTAATTTTTTAGTACTAAATTTTATTAACATTAAGTCAGGGTTACATTAATAAGTAATTTAAACCCAACAAAAAACAAAATAAAATTTAAAGAGATTGGTAAAAACCTCTTCCAAGCTAAATACATTAATTTATCATACCGGTAACGAGGTAAAGTCCCTCGAACTCAGATAAAAACAAATGAAATAAAAGTAATCTTAACAAAAAAAATAAAAGAATAATAATCCCCTCCTAAAAAAAACAAGGAAAACAACATACTTATAAAAATAATATTAGCATACTCAGCCAAAAAAATTAACGCAAAACCACCAGCTCTATATTCAGTATTAAACCCTGAAACCAACTCAGATTCCCCTTCAGCAAAATCAAAAGGGGTTCGGTTAGTCTCCGCTAACCTAGTAATAAATCAGATTAAAGCCAAAGGTAATGAAATAAAAAATAACCAAATATACTTTTGATAAAGAGAAAAACTAAATAACCTAACTCTTGATACAATAATTAAAAATGAAATCAAAACTAACGCAAGACTTACCTCATACGAAATAGTTTGAGCGACAGAGCGAAGACCCCCTAATATTCTATAAATAGAATTAGAAGACCACCCCGAAACCATAATAGTGTAAACACTTAATCTTGAGCAAGCTAAAAAAAACAAAACACTAAAATTAAAACTTAAAAGCCTAGAAAAAAAGGGCACGCACAATCAAATTCTAAGGGCTAAAAATAAATTCATTACAGGAGAAAAATAATAAGCATAAAAATTTGACATTAAAGGATTAACTTGCTCTTTACTAAAAAGCTTAATACCATCAGCTAATGGCTGAGGAAGACCAATAAACCCAACCTTATTTGGCCCTTTTCGCAATTGAATATAACCTAAAACTTTTCGCTCTAACAAAGTTAAAAAACCAACCCCCAAAAGTAAAAAGATAACTAAAATTAGTAACCTAAAAAAAATCGACAAATTGTCTTTTAAATTCAAGTATTATATGTAAGAAAACTTACTTAAAAAGATTCTAAATCTAACGCACTAATCTGCCAAAATAACATTTATACTCAAGATAAAAATAATATATTAAACATTTGGTCCTTTCGTACTAAAACGCTTAAAACTACTAAAGATAGAAACCGACCTGGCTCACGCCGGTCTAAACTCAGATCATGTAAAATTTAAATAGTCGAACAGACTAAATACTGAAGCATCTGCACCTCAGTTTAATTTTAATCCAACATCGAGGTCGCAATCTTTCCTTTCGATATGAACTCTTAAGAAAAATAACGCTGTTATCCCTAAGGTAATTTAATCTTTAACTACTAAAAGTAAATCAATAATCTATTAATCAATATAAAAAATAAAGAAAGTTCTATCAATTTCTCCGTCACCCCAACTAAATACATATAAACTACAAAGAATTATAAAACCAAAATCTTATTAACCTTTACATATCAAACTCTATAGGGTCTTCTCGTCTTTTAATAACAATTAAGCTTTATAACTTAAAAAGAAAATTCTATATTTAAACCAGAGACAGTATTTTCTTCGTCCAATCATTCATTCCAGCTTACAATAAATAAGCTAATGATTATGCTACCTTTGCACGATCAAAATATCGCGGCTATTTAAACCAATCATTGAGCAGATCAGACCTAAAATAAAAATCAAAAGGACATGTTTTTATTAAACAGGCGAGAAATTAATTGCCGAGTTCCTTTGAATTAATTTTAAAATGAATTTATAAATACAGTAAAATATACTAATTTAACCATTATTAATAAAAAAATAAATTAAATTTTTAATCTTAATAAAATATCTATAGTAAATATAAATAATAACTACAATAAGTAAATAATAACAAACTTAATTTGAAGAAAATTATTAATCCTACAATCCTACTTAAAATAAAAACTAATAATAATTTAAATTGAAGCTTTTCCCTCAAAATATAAAATATTAAAATTGTATATTAAAAATTAATTAACAATATAAAATAATAAAATTAAAATTTTTTCTTAAGAAACCAGATATATTAAAAAACGAATAACATTTCATTACTAAAAAATAATTATGAATAATTATTAAACAATAAAACATATTAACTTTTAGCTCTTTATAATTCGGGAAAAGTAAATTATTACCCTTTATTTAGTTAACCCTGATACACAAGGTACAGTAATCTAAAAAATCTTTTAAAAACTTAAATTTTCAAAATCTTTCAAATTTCTCTCACGATACTAGTTAACTATCATAAAAATTAATATAAAATAATAATTTAATAAAAACCACAAATAATTGAATAAGTTCAAATTACATTGATTTGCACAATATCTTTTTAATGTAAATAAAAAACTTCCTAAACAAGCTCTAATTTGATCTTTCTAGGGACACTTTCCAGTACACCTACTTTGTTACGACTTATTTCAATTTTATGAAAGCGACGGGCGATATGTGCATATTTTAGAGCTAAATCATTATCAATAATAAAAAAAAATTACGCTCAAATCCACTTTAATAGTAATATTTTCATAAACTAACCATTTAAATAAATTTATTGTAACCCATCTCCACTTTCCCATAAACTGCATCTTGATCTGACTTTCTTCTTAATTAAGAACCTTGACCATTGAACCTCTTATAAAATAATCTAAAACGACGATATACAAATTTATAGAAAAAGCCATATTTATTGTGGACTATCAATTACGGGACAGGTTCCTCTGAAAAGACTAAAATACCGCCAAAATCTTTTGTTTTAAAGAAATTAACTAATAATAACCTAGAAATAAAATTTACATTTAAAATAATAGGGTATCTAATCCTAGTTTAATTAAAAATTTAATAGCCTCATATAATTAGTTAGATTTTTCATTAAAATTTAAATTTCACTTGATAAATTTTAATTTACCATTTAATAAACATATTAACTATTATCTAAAAGCCTTTAATCGCATTATTTGTATAACCGCAACTGCTGGCACAAATTTTGTTAAAACTAAAACATTTCACTAAATCTTAAGTAATTAAATTTATAATATTAATAACTGCATAAAATCCATTTAAGAATAAAAACGCTAATACTTGCATAAAAAATAAATGTTAATTAAAGTTTTTAGCTAGAATAAAACCTCAAGTTAAGTTAGACTTATTAACAATTTGATAATTAACTATATCAAATAAACAACCACTTTTCTTAAAGATATTCAGTCTATTTTTGTTACTAAAATTTATTAACGATTCTTCCCTATTTTTTAACAAAATTATAGTTCAAATACCTCAATAGTTAAAGATATTGTGTTAATGACTAATAAACAAAAACCTAAAATGTAAATAACCAACAATAAATTAGCTTTAATCTTACGTAGCCCTGACAGCTAAAGTAAGATTTTCGACTCTAGCTAGCTAATCCCTGACAGATTAGCTTTAATCATACGTAGCCCTGACAGCTAAAGTAAGATTTTCGACTCTAGCTAGCTAATCCCTGACAGATTAGCTTTAATCATACGTAGCCCTGACAGCTAAAGTAAGATTTTCGACTCTAGCTAGCTAATCCCTGACAGATTAGCTTTAATCTTACGTAGCCCTGACAGCTAAAGTAAGATTTTCGACTCTAGCTAGCTAATCCCTGACAGATTAGCTTTAATCATACGTAGCCCTGACAGCTAAAGTAAGATTTTCGACTCTAGCTAGCTAATCCCTGATAGATTAGCTTTAATCTTACGTAGCCCTGACAACTAAAGTAAGATTTTCGACTCTAGCTAGCTAATCCCTAATAGATTAACTATTTAAACGAAAAATAATAGGGAGAATAAGATTCCCACTTAAAATAACCCAAACTCGCAGGTTTCACCCCCCAAAAATCTCAAAAAATCGCCAAAAAATTTTTTTTGCACATCCATGCATCCAAAAATTTTTGATTTTTAAAAATAACGATAATCCTATACAAAAAAAAAATTTTCCAAAAATTTTAAAAATTTTTTGATTTTTTTTTTCCTCCAAAGAATTTATTCGGAAAACCCCTAATAAAAAAACACTAACGAAAACCCCCCAATAAATTCCCCCTGAAAGCCCTACCTTACTAGGGCTTTCTCGTTAACTTTTTTCAGAAAAATTTTTTCAAAAAAAGTGTTTTTTCAACTATTAGTCGCAATTCTATACAAAAAAGAAGATTTCCTAATAAACTGAAAATCTCTGACAGCCCCCAAAATAACCATTTTGTCTGATTTAAGTTCAAAAAAAATTTTTTAGTAAAAATATTGTATTCAATTCTAAATAAAAAAAAAACTTAAAAATTTTAATAATTTGTTTACTAAATTTAGTTAACTTCAATTTTTCTAAGTATTAGTTAATTATACAGTTATTGAAGGTTAATATACATATTTTTTTTTTTTTTTTCTAATAAAGATTTAATATTATAATATAATAGGATTAATATCCTATTTATAATTATAAACAAATTAGAAGGGATAAATTTTCTGCTTGACTAATATTTTTCATGTATCTTATGAATAAATGTATATATATATATTAAAATGTTTATATATATATTTAAACAATCTGATTTTTTTTCTCTCTCCTAATAGGTTATTATAAACATATACGATACGGATTTATAAAGTATTCTAATATTCAATAAATAGACTTTTCTACATATTCATATAAAATTGTTGGTAATAATAAACGATGTTACATAGAGTTAAATATATCAACTCTTTTTTCTTATATATCTATGCAGAGATTTATTATAGGGACCCCCCCCCTAAAAATTAGCTTCTCCGTTTTCAAAAAATTAAAGGCGATTTCAAAAGGAATAAAAATCCCCAAAAAAAATGCTCGTTTATAAAGGGACTTTTTATCAGTACTATTTTTTATTACCTTTTTACTATTTCCGGTAGTATGGCGAAATAGCTATATATTCATTTTAAAATTGGTTAGTTTTAGAACTTAAACTAAAAAGAAAAAAAAAATATGTAAAAACTA